TGACCGGCATCCTATTTTCCAGTCTATTTCATTTTTTTATTTCCATTTTCTTTAATTGCTTTAGTTAGTATAACTCTATATGTTACGCTTAGACAAATTTTCTTGTTTTCGCCTAGGATTCTTGCTAAAGAAAGCGACTTCAAAATAAAATCGAATCCTTCTTTTGATTTTTTGAATTTTTTTTTCTAAAAATTCGATTTATAGATTTTGATTTTTTAGGAATAGAATCGGGAGGTCTTTTTGGCGTTTTTTTCTTAGTGATTTATTAGAATAGAACGAGTTTTCAAATGGAATAAAATGGGTAGGTATTCCCATCTCAGGATTTCAAATATCTTAATTTGAGTGTTGGTATATTCCGTTTATGAAAATAAGGGTGGGGCTTTCTCTTGATTGAATAGAGAAAAAGAGAACCATCCCTTTTTTGTTTTGGTGTGCTTCGCTAGGTCTAGTTTTTAGATATACCAAAAAAGGGAGTCTGGCGAGCTTAACCCCTTGATTATGGACAGGAAAATTCCTATAGACTTTCCCTCCGAAGATTAATGACGAAGGGTTGGTTTGTTTATCCACGATTGGCACGATTGGAACAGGATCGATTCGATCTCTTGAAATACGTTTTTCTTTCAGTTTTCTCTTCGGCTTGAAACGATTCCTGTGAGTGAGTTTGAAGGACAAATTTGGTTTGGATGAACCAACCGGCCAGTTACAAGCAACAAACAAGAATGAAGAAATGAAAATTATACAATTTTGTATTTCAAATTTGGATTTTATTCATTTTATTTTATAGGGCTCTAGGGCTATACGGACTCGAACCGTAGACCTGCTCGGTAAAACAGATCAAACTTCTTATTATCAAAATGATCTGAACTGTTTCAAAGACCCAACATGCATTTTTTTTGCATTGGGCTCTTTCATTAACTGATAGAAATATCAGCCAATCCGCCATATTTTTTCTTGACAGAAAAATAAGATAAGGGGGTGGCTCCACGTGCTCTGATTCATTATTTGGGATTCTGATTCAGAAGCACTACCAAAGTGTTTCAGGGGTGGGGTTATCTTGACGTAGGTCTGCCTCTGGCCTAGATCGTTTTAAGTTAAATCAAGTCTCTATTCTTCGGCTTAAAAAATCCAATATGAAACTTCATACACCTTCAAGTTCATAGGACGAAAAGAGATTTTTTGAGGGCCTTGTACTCATTATGCCTAGCATTGAATGTACTGGTATTCACCTTATCAATATCTCAAATCAATCATGGGGTCTGTTTGGTACCTAAACGGGCACTCAAATCGAACCGAACCCTTTGTCAGGCTATTGTTCTCTTAAAGTTATGGAGTAAGACATCGATTTCTCAATAAGATCCATTTTTTGGATTGTATGATGGACTCCCCTGAAAAACATTGGCGCGCGTGTAAACGAGGTGCTCTACCAACTGAGCTATAGCCCTTAGTGCTTGTGATGCATATTTTATCATGTATATAATTTGTTGTCAAGATGAATATTCTATGATCCAACATCCTAAATTTGTGAGTGGTTGAGTGGTATTGCTTCGATTATTATTGCTTATAAGCAATATGATATTTATAATCCATCGGTGGGATGGGTTCCGTTTGGTTCTCTTTGGGATGATAAATGACCTACTTAACTCAGTGGTTAGAGTATTGCTTTCATACGGCGGGAGTCATTGGTTCAAATCCAATAGTAGGTAAAACTTATTAGATATCATTGACTCCGGCATCTAATAAGTGCCCCACCCTCTTCTATTTTTATAGATTTTTTTTATTGAATCTAGTTCAATTTCATTTTTGAATTGTGTTGTATCCAAATCGGATTCTGCTTGATTGGATTCACTCGACAGAATCCAATCAAAATAGGATTTAGAAACAGAACTTCTTTTGATTATTTGAACGCACCAACTAGTTATGAAATCACATTGCCAGCCTCTACTCTTGTCCTAGCTCGCCGGAGAGCTAGATTTGCCTCAATTATTTGTCTCCTTCCTTCAGCTTTTCTCAAATTAGCTTCCGCTATTTCAAGAGCTTGCTGAGCTTCTTGTGGATCAATATCACTACCCTTTTCCGCATCATTTACTAAAACAGTGATTTCATTATTGCCTATTCTAGCAAAACCGCCCATTAGAGCCATCGTTAACCATTGGTCCTTAAGGCGTATTCTTAAAATCCCTATATCTACAGCTGTAGCAACAGGAGCATGATTTGGTAATACGCCAATTTGACCACTATTTGTAGATAAAATGATTTCTTTCACTTCTGAATCCCAAACAATTCGATTAGGGGTCAGTACACAAAGATTTAAAGTCATTTCTTCAAATTGCTCTCCATTTCTAAGTTCATAGCCTTCGCGGTAGCTTCATCGATATTACCGACTAAATAAAAGGCCTGTTCAGGAAGACCGTCTAATTCTCCCGAAAGGATCAATTGAAACCCTCTAATGGTTTCTGCTAGACCAACATATTTCCCCGGAGAACCGGTAAATACTTCGGCT